GACTCCAGTTTTTTATCTTGTTCTCCTTGCAAAATAATTGATTTTTATGCACAGCATTCTGATTCTTTAAATTCAAATTGAAAGAAATTAGAATTCTCAATTCTCTACGACGTCTAGACGATAAAATTTTTTCAGGAACAAGCAAATCATAATTATTTTTGTTTACATTTAAAGTTTTTCTTTTATGTCTTGAAATGTATTCATCAAAATTATTCTTAGCAACGTTTTTGGGGTTTCGGTATCTTTGATTACTCTGTTGCTTATTTTTATGAACCAATGAAATACCTATGATTTGATACATAAGAAACTGTCCGTCATTTTTTACAGATAGACGGGCAGGTTCCATAATTAATATTCCCTTTTTCGTTAATTGTGTAAGATTTAAACGCCTCCTCATTATATCCAGATTCATTTCTTTCCTTTGAATATAGGATATAGTAATTTTTCTTACATTTATGAGGCTAACCAGGAGGCCATATATCTGGATATTATTCATCATTTTTTGATTCAATTGATTCAAACGTCCAGTCCATCTTAATTGCAAAGGAAAATCTCTTTTAAGGAATATTTTTAGTTTTTCAATCGATTCTAAAAAATATTCTTCGATATTGTTTTGATTCTTTAATTCAAAATATTGTTTTGAATTTGATGGGCTAAATTTTAAAAAATCCTCATTCTCCTCTTGCTTTCTCTTGATATTTTGATTTTCACTAAAATTTGGATTTCTATTCAAATTAAAAAGAAGTAAGTTGCTTGGGATAAACCAAGGTTTCTCTTTATATTTATGATAAAGTATCACAAACTCTGGAAATAAAAAATTTTTCGGATTCGATATGAGGCGATTTAAGATTAAGAATTTTTCATTCATTCCCATCCAATCAAAAGACATTCCCATCCAATCAAAAAAGACCTTTTTGTAATTGATTTCGGAATTTGAATCAATTGGAAGATAAAAAATATGAATTTTATCCCTTATTTTGTCCTTATTAGGTTCAACTTGAATATTTGTATTCAATTTCCAACTCAAATATTTTCTATCTTTATTTTTTTCCATATATATAATATCACTTTTTCCTAGATAATTCTTGATAGGAATATTCTTGAGTATGTTAAATTCTTTATTTCTGCTGGAATTTTCTTGCTTCTTATTTGTTTCTAATAATGATCTATAAATATAGGATTTCTTCTTAGTTTCAGAATGAATATATTTATATGATAAAAGATCATATCTATAGTTTTTTTGAAAATTATCCTCTTTATTTGGTAATAAATATACTTTTGAATTTGGTTTTTTTTTGTAATCAAATAATTGGTCCTTTTCATAGAAATACCATTTCCTTAAATCCTTATTTTGAGACGTATGGCATTGATTTATTCCATTTCGCCATTTTTGTGGAACTAATCTAGACCATGTAATCTGAGATAAATCGTATTGATAATGACCTCTTAACCAGTTTTTCCATGGATTCATTCCATAATTTTGAAGTTTCTTATGTCTTATTTCGGAATCAAATATTCCTTGTCTTCCAAAAAAATCCTTAATTTCATTCTTAATAAAAAAAGATGGTCCATTATATTGAAGAATAGATCTTAACTTATTGAAGTTAATAACTTGGGTTTGTGATAATTTTAAAAATACATATTTTTGTGACAAGTAAGATAAATCAAAAAAAATATGTGACTTCCGCTTATTTTTTCTAAGATTATCAAAAGCCTTTATAGTCATAGGCGAAATCAAGTCAATTTTCTTTTGTTTTATTTTATTAATCCCTTCTTGATTTGTTTGATTGTTGTGAATGTATTTCTCAAGAATTTTTTTGCTTAATTCCATAAAAAGTTGTAGAGCTATTCTGCGCATATTAATGATACATAGAAATATATCTATGTATATTTTTTCAATGAAAAATTTAACTATTAATTCAATATTTTTTATTTTAAATATTTTCCAAATTTTTGGGAGTGATTCTCCATTATTCTTTTTATTTATTTTTTTTTTTTCTATTTGATTTCTAATTGTGTTTCTTCTATCAATTCTATCTTTTATTTCTTCTTCTGCCTTTGAAAAATTTGTCCAACCTGTAGATCTATTTTTACTAAATGATTCATTAATTATTTTATTGCTGATTATAGAATCCTTTTTCGTTTGAGTTTCACTTGATTCATATATTTCTCTCGATATAAATAATGGAATTTTCTTTCCTTTTAAAAGTTCTTTTATTTTTTTTTTTACAAACAAAAAGGCTTTTGCTTCTTTCTTTGTTATTTTTTTTAAAACTCTTCGAACTCGAAAATTTAATTTTCTGATTTCGACTTTATAGTCTATATCTTTTAAAATGGGTTCAAAAAAGGAAGGTGTTTTTCGAGGAGGACCAAAAGGATATTCCGTTTCCATTCCTAAAACGGTTAAAAAACAAGAATCAAAATCATCTTGTTGCTTTCGATCTCTATCATAAAGTCGTAGCTTAGATCTGTTCCAAGGTTTCAAATGAAAAGGATATAG